TGGAAAAATCTGGGTCCGTATATTTCCAGACAAACCAGTTACAGTAAGACCGACCGAAACGCGTATGGGTTCGGGGAAAGGATCTCCCGAATATTGGGTAGCTGTTGTTAAACCCGGCAGAATACTTTATGAAATGAGCGGAGTGGCAGAAAATATAGCCAGAAGGGCTATTTCAATAGCGGCATCAAAAATGCCTATACGAACTCAATTCATTCTTTCGGTATAGGATAGGAATGTAGAACAAAAGGAAAGAATTTTTTTGATAAAAAAAAACAATTGTAGGTTTCTTGTTTTGAACAAACAATATTTCTTTTTTTTCACCCTTTACATTGAAAAAGACAAAATCAATAAAAAAAGATATGATTCAACCTCAAACCCATTTGAATGTAGCCGATAACAGCGGGGCCCGAGAATTGATGTGTATTCGAATCATAGGAGCTAGTAATCGACGATATGCTCATATTGGTGACGTTATTGTTGCTGTAATAAAAGAAGCAGTACCAAATACACCTCTAGAAAGATCAGAAGTGATCCGAGCTGTAATTGTACGTACTTGTAAAGAACTCAAACGCGACAACGGTATGATAATACGATATGATGACAACGCTGCAGTTGTTATTGATCAAGAAGGAAATCCAAAGGGAACCCGAATTTTTGGCGCGATCCCCCGGGAATTAAGACAGTTAAATTTCACTAAAATAGTTTCATTAGCACCCGAAGTATTATAAGGGAATACCGTGATATAGTTTATAGTATTTGAATGAAATGGATTAATTTAATTAGTAGATTGTTTGTATATCACGTATATACCTTTTAAAATTCATAAATATTTATGAATTCAGAAAAAAAGAAATAGAGCATGTTGATTATATCAAAATTCGGGGGCAACAATAATCTTAGTTTATCATGAGTAAAGACACTATTGCTGACATAATAACCTCTATACGAAATGCTGACATGAATGAAAAAAGAACAGTTCGAATACCATCTACTAATATCACTGAAAATATTGTTAAAATCCTTTTACGAGAAGGTTTTATTGAAAACGTGAGAAAACATCAGGAAAGCAATAATTTTTTTTTGGTTTTAACCCTACGACATAGAAGAAATAGGAAAGGACCATATAGAACTGTTTTAAATTTAAAACGGATCAGTCGGCCCGGCCTACGAATCTATTCTAACTATCAACGAATTCCGAGAATTTTAGGCGGAATGGGGATTGTAATTCTTTCTACTTCTCGAGGGATAATGACAGACCGAGAGGCTCGAATAGAAGGAATCGGCGGGGAAATTTTGTGTTATATATGGTAATCTTTCTGATAGCCAAATCATATGCGAAACTTTCATATTTGTGAAAAAAAAGAGTAAAGGGTAGGTTTATAATATTATGCCTCTTTAATTCGTTGATGCTTCAAAGCCGTTTTACCTGGAATGAAAGAACAAAAACGGATTTGCGAAGGTTTAATTACTGAACTACGTCCCAATGGTATGTATGTTTCGAGTTCGTTTAGATAACAAAAATCCGATTCTAGGTTTTGCTTCGGGAAAGGTTCAACGTAATTTTATACATATACTACCTATAAATTAAATCTAATTAATTAAATATAATTAATATAGTAAATTAACAAAATTGTGGTAAGTTCTTATGATTCAACTAAAGGGAATATAATTTGTATATTATATTCAGTATATTCAAAAGTAAAGACTCAAATAATTGGGTGGTTTTTTGATTTCAACATTCTTTCGTAGGGATACAATTCGAAGTTAAAAATTTTAAGAAATTTATTTTCTTCCAATTAAATTTAAGTAGATTCAGAATTAAGAAAAGGAGTGACAAATATGAAAATAAGGGCCTCCGTTCGTAAAATTTGTGAAAAATGTCGATTGATCCGTAGGCGGGGACGAATTATAGTAATTTGTTCCAACCCGAGACATAAACAAAGACAAGGATAATCTTTTTAAATCAAAAAGGACTCCCGAAATCTAAAGGACCTGATATACAGATGTACAAAAAAATCAGTAAAAAAACCAGGATCCGTTTTGACATGAAATGGATATATCCATATATCTCTGACTTATATTTTTGAGATGATAAAATATGGCAAAACCTATACCAAAAATTGGTTCACGTAGAAATAGACGTATTGGTTCACGTAAGAATGCGCGTAGAATCCCAAAGGGGGTTATTCATGTTCAAGCAAGTTTCAACAATACCATTGTGACTGTTACAGATGTACGGGGTCGAGTAATTTCTTGGTCCTCCGCCGGTAGTTGTGGATTCAAGGGTACAAGAAGAGGAACACCATTTGCCGCTCAAACCGCAGCGGGAAATGCTATTCGGACAGTGGTGGATCAAGGTATGCAACGAGCAGAAGTCATGATAAAAGGCCCGGGTCTCGGGAGAGATGCGGCATTAAGAGCTATTCGTAGAAGTGGTATACTATTAAGTTTCATACGGGATGTAACCCCTATGCCACATAATGGCTGTAGGCCCCCCCAA